TTTATTAATATGAATATGGATTCCATTGGTTAAAAAATGCTTCGCAAATTACCTATTTTTGCATCGAATTTGTAGAATACAATAGGAAGTGTATAATTAGGATGAAAAGGCTTGGGTTGTATTTATGAAACATTAAACACGTGCAGATCCGTCTTCTCTTTTATTGCTCTCCTATTCACGGCAGTATGGGTCGTGCTCTATCAAAAGACAATTTCTATTCAATGAAAATTGAAGCAAGATAATTTCTTGACAATTCCCTTTATTTATAGGCAACATACTAGAAATAAGATATCCAATTTGGTATCTGTGTAACAATTTCTGTTCTGGGGTTTACATATACTTATAATTTTTGTTATAATGGAAATTGAGAAGGATTTTTGATTCAAAAGAATCAATACTGATTAAGTATGTATCAATTTGTATTTTCTTATGTCATTAGGCAAACCAAATTGGAGATTCAAATCCAAGAATCATTCAGGAATTCTCAGTCAACGAATAGTTAATGGTTCCCATTTGTCATAAATTTTGGCTTTTTTCAATGAAAATATACATTTTCTTTTTCAATAGAAAAGTGAGGGGAAGTTTTTTGGCATTGTGTGTTTTGAGATACTATACAATCAAAGGGGTAGCTCAAATACAATCAAAAGGGGAAAAAGGATTTCTTTTCGAATTTTTAAAAATGTAGAAAAAGGATTAAAAAAAGGATGCAAGTACAATAAACTAAAGTTTAGTAATCCAACCCAAAGGGGGAAAAATTTCTCCTATCGTTTTGGCGGCATGGCCGAGTGGTAAGGCGGGGGACTGCAAATCCTTTTTCCCCAGTTCAAATCCGGGTGCCGCCTCATCAACAAAAGAATCGAAATCTCTTATTCTGTTCTGCTGATATAACTCACCCAATTTTTCCTCAGCCGAACAGAAGAAAGGGACTGTTGATACTTGGTTGATTCTAAACATCTGTTCTGGGGATTTTGTAAAAAATTGGAAATCTTTGAATCTCAAATTCAAAGAAAGATTATAATGGTCGAAGCAAGACTTCCCGATTCCCTTCTACTGCTATGTAATGTCTACTGATTGGGTCTTGAATTCCATTGGATAGTCGGCGGATAATTTAACTACTAGTCGTGGAAAGCCCTTTCTATACTGTAATTTACATATATAGACTCGCGAGAATCTCTTCTTCAATCACTATTAGATTGAGATTGGATGGATAATTTACTTTTTTATAGAAAAAGGATAGAAAAAGTGCAAAAAAATAATTTTTTTGAAACCCCTCGTCAAGAGTCTAATATACTATCTCCCAACTGCTTCAGAGAGACAATCGATAGAGGGTACGGATTAGATCAAATTAGGAAATAGAAGTATGTAATAGATAGCAATTTCTCTATTTTTACTTATTCAAAAATTTGAAGGGCAACAAAAAAAGGAATGGGCCCTCTTATTTTATTACTACATGTTCCATTAGTAAGATTCCCTTGTGGTGTCATTGTGTATTTTACTTGTCTTTAGTCTTTCCCGATTCGAAAAGGAATTTTTTAGAATTTATTTGATCAATAGTGTTCGGGCAGAATCCCTTTTTGACTCTGGACCATTGATTCCACTATTATTAGTGAGCAATAATGGAATAATTCTATCATAGAGATAAGGGACATAATTCACATGGATATAGTAAGTCTTGCTTGGGCTGCTTTAATGGTAGTCTTTACATTTTCCCTTTCACTCGTAGTATGGGGAAGAAGTGGACTTTAGAAGCACTACTAATTTAGTTGAAGAATGAAACCGTATCAATTGTTTTATAGATCGTTCTGCAACCCATTTTTTTATTTGAATTGAAATAATTTTGAAATATCTTCATTTCAAAATTCCATTGGATTCTAGTGGAGAAATTTATTCTATAACAGTAAAACAATTATTTCAGATTGATCGGAATAAATAGATGTATCAAAGAAATAGAATTGGGTCCTACGTCAATTCCATATATGGAATTGATAAATATATTGAAGATAGAAGTCAATATTCTATTACAAATAGAATAGAAAGTCAAGTACAACTTTATACACTACAATAACACTGAGTATGGTAAGAAAGAAATTTCTTTCTTACCATACTCTCGGATCTCATAGAATACCGCCGATTATAGCCCGTTGATTTCACTTAAGACGCAAAAATGGAATCCTTTTCATTTGATTTCTTCTGATAAGAACGCAGAAGTCAAGTTTCATTTTAAAGTAATTAATCATTTTGACTGACTGTTTTTACGTAAATGATAAGTAGAAAAGCAGTAGGAATTAAAATGAACAGTGCAGTAGCAATAAATGCAAGAATATTTACTTCCATAATCTCATCGTTTTTTTTATTTCACAATAACTCGGGATTTAATCCCATAGAGATGATAAATCTTTCACCTGTCAATTCAATGAATGCATTACCTATCGATGATCTTGAATCGGATCAAAATCATGAATAACAATCTCTGAGCTATTAAATTAATTCGTCGTCGAGAATTGAATAGTATAACATACGAAGATCTTTTATCCATACCGAACCCAAGATTGGATTCCCGGCCTAATCCAAAATTCCTTTATTTATCCTTCATTTTTTGTTCTTTCTTTTCTATAACCTACCTTAACCTTAGGTCTTCCTTGTAGAACCATCAAATAAAGTATCATCTAACCACCCCTCCGTTTCCATTAACTACAAAACCCCAACAAACAATACAAGCGAAGTGGAAAAAGAGAGGAATTAGGTTCTAAACGCCGTTTTTAATGATCCAATTTTCTTTGGAAGACAAAGAAGTATGATAAAGAGGAGTCGCAGGAGAAAAGATGGAATATTCTATCAACTTCTTTAGTTATTTTCATTTTAGTTTAGGGTTTGTTCTTTCTTCGACAGAATCCTGAAAAAAAAGGGGGGGAAACCCCTTCGGAATTAAATTATGTTCCCTGTCCCTTCTTTCACAGAAAATGGAGAGGCGAATTGATATTGGATCCGTCGGGACTGACGGGGCTCGAACCCGCAACGGCCGCCTTGACAGGGCGGTGCTCTGGCCAATTGAACTACAATCCCAGGGAAATAAGAAGGGATCTAGCAGAAAATTTGGATTCTTTTTTATTCCCTCGTATCAGGTATTTCTTAAGAACAAGACTACCATCTGATGGGTTGGGCCGAGCTGGATTTGAACCAGCGTAGACGTATTGCCAACGAATTTACAGTCCGTCCCCATTAACCACTCGGGCATCGACCCCGGTCGAATAAATTTTAAGCGTTCATAAATTTTAAGCGTTCCATAATCAACTTCCTTTCGTAGTACCAAACCCCCCACCCCCAGGGAAACTTGAATTCCCGTTGTCTCCTTGAAAGAGAGAAGTCCTAACCGCTAGACGATAGGGGCGGTAGGACGTGAGCTACTATTTTGGGGATCGAGTCAATGCAATTGACTGCTTATTTTGGACGTGAAATTGCTACTATTTTTGCTATTTTTATTCGTTAGATTCCTATTTTTTTGAATAATAAGAGAACTTTTTTCCCTATTCAATTTCATTAGATTGATTGGGGAAAGAAATCTAGAAGAAGGGGATTGATATTCTATTTCTTACACTTTAATTGTTAAGATGAGATATCCCTATCTCTATCTCTATCTCACACGAAGCTAGAAAATTTCAAAAAGAGAAATATGGGAATGGGGAATCACGAAGTTCTCGAAAATGATTTTTCTCTAAGAATTTAGTTCAAGGACAAGTAGAATATATATATTCATCACATGATTCGATCAAATATCTTTCTATAGCGAATTGGGGGGATCCGCTCAATAAAAGAAAAAAGAAAAGCAATTAGGATCGGTTTTGAAATTGCTAAAATTGCTAGTTTAAAAATAAGTCACTAGCCATTATGAGTTTATTGCATGTACTTATCTATATATATAATATATATATATATAGATATTTTTTATATATAGATATTTTTTATACAGTGACCCAATTCAATCAAACAAGCCCTTTTAACTCAGTGGTAGAGTAACGCCATGGTAAGGCGTAAGTCATCGGTTCAAATCCGATAAGGGGCTTTGTATTTTTTCAGTCGTAGTATTCATATTTGAAAGAAGAATAGCGATATTATTATTAATAGTAACCAACTGTATAATAATACCTTATCATTCTAATGAGTTATAGTATATTAGTTATAGTTATCACGAATAATGATAAGTCATCTGTTGAATCACCAAATATTCCTATTTTCAATTAGGCCAATGAAATCCATTGTAAAGATTAGAAATCAATAAAAGAAAAATAAGTGGACCTGACCCATTGAATCATGACTATATCCGCTATTCTGATATTCAAATTCAATAGAGATGAAATTGGAACAAGTTGATCCCCTTATTTTCATTTCTTTGGACTCCGCAAGAATTTGTCGATATTTCCAATTCAATCGTCTTGTTCCTAGATGTTCTATAGGAATAAATTGTCATTTCGTTCCTCCACAGAGAACCATTTATTCTAAGTCACAAGATAAGAAAAATTTTCACTATCTTTAGATCAAGATTAATTTCTATCTATATAATATTTCTATATTTAGATTTATAGCTATCAGATCGCGGCTTGATGTACCAAAAATTTCCATTTCGTTGCATCCGAGATTTTTGTTCCGACAATCGTATGAAGAATGGATGCGAGAAAAATACTCTCATTTCCAGTCTCCTATTTATTTTATTGAATATTGTTATTGTATTGAGTATTGAAGTGAAGTAAAAAATTGGAAACTCTCTCTTTTTCTAACAGAGAAAAAGAAATAGAAAAAATTAGTAATTTAGTATACATAAAAATTAGAAATACATAAAAAATTTATAAAGAGAGTTCTTTTTCTTAATCTCATGAACAAGATCTAAGAATCCGTTTAGTTGATGGAAGAAGAGGGGGGCCGGTCTGAGGATCAACCGGTAGTGGGCGAGGGGATTGCTTTTTCCTTGAACAGTTCTTTCAAAAAATGAATCTATCTGATTGATG